AGATTCCTGCAGTTTACTAAATTCCTATGGATGTACAATTTCTGTTATGCGAGCCCGCTTAGCTCAGAGGTTAGAGCATCGCATTTGTAATGCGATGGTCATCGGTTCGACTCCGATAGCCGGCTTTTTGTATTTGTTTGAGTTTTGACGTGATTGATAATGTCTTTTTAAATTTAAATTAAAGAATATTGAAAAGACTTCTTTCTTTTTTTCCAAAGGTTACCGATTATTATGTCGTAGGAATGTAAAGGTATAAATAATTGTTAGAGTAGTTAAATCTTCGCAAAACAAATCACGAAAAAGAAAAGGACCCTTTTCTTTTCCTATATACATTTTTTGTGTATATATAGGGTATATATAAGAAAGTTCAAATAGTAATACAACCCATCTCAGTATTCTTTATAGTATAATTCGAATACTTCAGTAGATTTGACTTTATTTCTTATATTTATCCTTTAGTTTTAGTTCAGTTTGAATTTAGGTTTATGGAATTTCAATAAAATATGGCAAATTAGGAGTATTTATGTCACGTTACCGAGGACCTCGTTTCAAAAAAATACGCCGTTTGGGGGCTTTACCAGGATTAACTAGGAAAGGTCCTATAGCCAAGAGTGCTTTTTCGCGCCCTCGTAGAAAATCTCAATATTGTATTCGTTTAGAAGAAAAACAAAAATTGCGCTTTCATTATGGTCTTACAGAACGACAATTACTGAAATACGTTCGTATCGCCGCAAAAGCCAAAGGACAGACGGGTCCGGTTTTACTACAATTACTTGAAATGCGTTTGGATAATATCCTTTTTCGATTAGGTATGGCGAAAACTATTCCTCAAGCCCGCCAATTAGTTAATCATAGACATATTTTAGTTAATGGTCGTATAGTGGATATACCAAGTTATCGCTGCAAACCCCGAGATCTTATTACAGTGAAGGATGAACAAAAATCGAAAGATATGATTCAAAATTCTCTTGATTCATTCCCCCGGAAGAAATTGCCAAAACATTTGACTCTTCGCCGATTCCAATATAAAGGATTGGTCAATCAAATAATAGATAGTAAATGGGTTGGTTTGAAAATAAATGAATTGCTAGTCGTAGAATATTATTCTCGTCAGACTTAAACCTAAAGAGGGGTTCGGACAATTTTGCCCCAGTCACCCAAGTAATAAGTAAAGAAATCCAAAGTAAGGGGTTGATCGGAGGATTTTCCCCCATTGATATATCATAGAATGGTATGGGTATTTTCATCCCTTGTCCATTCTTTCCAGAGAAATTAGGGATAAAGAATCCATATCAAGGAAAGGTCGAACTCTTGGAATAAAGGTATCCGTTATTATGTGATTTGATACATTGTGGTCAGTCACATTGAGAATTTTGATGAAGGTACGGAAAGAGAGGGATTCGAACCCTCGGTAAACAAAAGCCCACATAGCAGTTCCAATGCTACGCCTTGAACCACTCGGCCATCTTTCCTACATAATGATTATGGCCCAGAAAGCGAGTGAATCGCGAGTCATTTCTAGAATAGGTACAGTACGCCCTATTAATTCTAACTAGAAAAAGCTCTCAAAATAGAACCAAAACCTTTTAATCAAAACAAAAAAACATTATCTTTATCTTCCCAAGGAAATGCTTTTTTGTTGTTTTTATGAAAAACAATTTCATAAAAACAATACAATAAAGATATATATCTATTCATGTTTGCGAAGATGGCCTTCCTCTTTTTTTCTGATATCTATACTGGCTTGAATCAAGGGATTGGAACAAATCGAACGGGCGGTCTATCTATCTTTTTTTTATGAGTTAAGTCCGTTTTTATGTTATTTCGTACTGTACAATTACTTTTTTGTGGGATCGTTTTCTCCCGAGAGGTAATTAAAAGAAATTAATTAGTGGATTGCTACCTATGCCTAGATCCCGGATAACTGGAAATTTTATTGATAAGACCTTTTCAATTGTAGCCAATATATTATTACGAATAATTCCGACAACTTCAGGAGAAAAAGAGGCATTTACCTATTACAGAGATGGTGTGATTTGATTTTTTTTATTGACCACTGTCAAGTCTTAAGAGAAAGGCACATTGGCCGGAATAAAAAGATTTGAAAGAGCTCTACGCTTGTTGAAGGTGAAGTTTCTAAAAAACCAACTCCTTCTGTCGTGTATCCTCGATTAATGCAGCCTCAAATGCTTCAATTGTCGATTAGAGCATTGAGCGAAAGGTTACGTCTACGGCTTGGGTGGTTATGTATTTCCGGTTAACCCTACTCCTACTTTATTAGTACCAATAGGCGGCATAAAGGAAGAAGCACTACGCTTAGGAATCAACAAGACGAAAACTTTGTTAGAAATTTTCCCTTTTCTTTATTGGGATCGGGACTAAGAAGAATGGTTGGGACAACTAATATCCATCTCATTCGTACTTTGGATACCCGTATAGCCATCGAAGACTGTTGAAGTGACTAATTTCTATAAATTTAAGGGGCGTTGAGGACAAAGAAATTGTTGGAGTTAACTTAACATTTTTATCTAGTACCAACATATTTGATGTTAAGACAAGATCTTTTGCCGGAAGGTTGGCTAGAAATTTCTTGTAAAAACACTAGTCCCGTTCAGTTCATAATGAGGAATATTTCACTCCTTTTTCCTTTTTGGTATTAGGCTAGGCTCATTATGCACATAAAGGAGGAGCCGTATGAGATGAAAATCTCATGTACGGTTCCGGAACGGAGATTCTTTGAATCGAATAACGACCGTAACGGATGTCTGCTCAATCCGAAGGAAATTACGCGGAAGCTTTACAGAATTATTATGAAGCTATGCGACTAGAAATTGATCCCTATGATCGAAGTTATATACTCTATAATATAGGCCTTATTCACACAAGTAATGGAGAACACACAAAAGCTTTGGAATATTATTTTCGGGCACTAGAACGAAACCCCTTCTTACCACAAGCTTTTAATAATATGGCCGTGATCTGTCATTACGTGCGACTATCTCTACTATAGAAAGAACGGAAAGAGCCACAAAAATCTACTAGTAAAAAAAAGAGGCTTTCTACATATGCATCGTCCAAAACAACGATTTTTATCAGCTGTAGAAAAGAAAGAAACTTCATAGAAATCTAAATATGAAGAAAGAAGGATGCTGCGATACTTTATTCTATGGATAAAAGATCTAATTGATAGAGGAAGCACCGTAAAGATCAATTAGCGAGATTTTTGGTCGATACAATAAGAACTGCTTACCTATGTCATAATATGAGACAAAAGTTCGGAATCCACTTATGTAACGGAGTCGACCCCCTGAAAGATTAAGCAGCGGTGTAGCATCAGATCCCAAAGATAGTAAGTCTTTTCTTTCTTATGAGGGAAGGTCTTTTTCAAAAATTCTATAGAAATTGCTATATGAAATCGAGAGAGTTACCTTTCAAAAAATGCGAATGAAAATAAAATAATAAAATTTAGAATGATAGTAGAACGCCTATGCGTTATTCTGCTGAAGGTGGGAGAAAAGATAAAACGGATTATTAAGCAAATCAAAATTCAAGTTTGAAACTCATGTAATTAACTTCTTTTGATTAACTCGAGAAAAAGGGACATCAAAAGAATTGACTACTGAGCCGTATGAGGTAGGAAACCCTCAAGTACGGTTCTAAGGGAAGGAATTGACTGGCCTATTCCGACCGAGGAGAACAGGCCATTCAGCAGGGAGATTCTGAAATTGCGGAGGCGTGGTTCGATCAAGCCGCGGAGTATTGGAAACAAGCTATAGCACTTACTCCTGGAAATTATATTGAAGCGCAGAATTGGTTGAAGATCACAAGACACTTTGAATAAAATATTCGAATAAGATAAGAGCATCCCCTTGTCTATTTCTTGATTTTTTTCTAATTATTATTTATTATTAGAATATATATAATATATTGAATATTTTTCTATTTTAGAATATTGAATAAGTTTGAGAATATTCAATAAGTTTGAGTATTTGTTAGATTTTGATATTGCTTATCATTCTATAATGTATATTTAGATAATGTAATGAATTTTGTCGAATTTCTTGTTTGTTATTCCCATTAATCAAATAAAACGAATCATTTGTATGGGAAAAAACAATTAAAGAATTTTATGAATTTCATTATACCCCTTCTACGATTGTTCCGTTTGTCTGGTATTTCATAGGAATAAAATGAAAATTCAAGGATACATAGATGCAGACAGTAGAAAGTAGAAAATAGAGATTTTCTTTCATTTTAGAGATTTTTTTCTGTTACTGGTATTAAAACGAATAAAAGATGATACTTTTGAATACCTAAATTTCAATACGGAGACGTATTTTAGTAATGAATAATGACTTCTCGTCTGATTTGGAATAGAGTAATTACAATAGTAATATGTTCTATGTAAATGGCCCCATCTAGGAACTTTGAATTAAGATAGGAATACACTCGGTTGCACAAAAAAATGGTTTTTGCATCCATATTCATTCGAAGCTCGGAAAGGTCTGTCCGTTGAGCGCCCCGTGGCTATGTCATAATATAAATCCGAACACTTGCCCCGGATTTATTTCCAGATCATAGTTGCTATAGTGAATAACTAACGAAACTAGATAGATGGGAGATAGAAGAAAAAGAAACTAATTAGAAACATCTCTCATAGGTTCACTAATCACTTGACTGTTGCTGTTGGCGGGTCTCTTTGTATGTGTTGTCCGGAAAGAGGAGGACTCAATGATTATTCGTTCGCCGGAACCAGAAGTCAAAATTTTGGTAGATAGGGATCCCGTCAAAACTTCTTTCGAGGAATGGGCCAGACCCGGCCATTTCTCAAGAACAATAGCTAAAGGACCTGATACTACTACTTGGATCTGGAACCTACATGCCGATGCTCACGATTTCGATAGCCATACCAGTGATTTGGAGGAGATCTCTCGAAAAGTATTTAGTGCTCATTTCGGCCAACTTTCCATCATCTTTCTTTGGCTGAGTGGCATGTATTT